TCTACTATCTATATTTAGCCATTCAAGGATATCTGGTATTCGTTTTATTAAGAAAAAGGAAAAATATAAAACATAAAAAAGATATAGTCTCTCCTGTACTTTATATCTTTTTCTTTTATTCCTATGAAATAATGAAATACCAGACGAAAAAGAAAGGTTTTAGATTTTATAAAAGGTTTAGATCTTAGAAAGGGGTATAACAAAATAATAAATAAATAGAAAATAAAAAATAATAAAACTAAATAATAATAAATAAAATAAGAAAAATACTCAAAGAGAGTGTTCTTAGCTTATTGAAAACGCCTTGTAATCTTCAACCAATTCTGTGCTTCGATATAATTTCCAGGAGTAAGCGCTATGGCTTGTTTCCAATACTCAGCGGCTTGATCGAACCACGCCTCTGCAATTTCGGAATCTCCCTGACGAATGGCCTGTTCTCCTCGGTCGGAATAGGCGAGTAAATTCCTTTCCTTAGAACCGTACTTGAGAGTTTCCTACCTCATACGGCTCCGTAGTCAATTGTTTTGGTACCTCCCCCCCCCTTTTTTTTCTCGAGTTAACCAAAGGGGGTTAATTACATGAGTTTCGAATTTGAATTTTGATTTGATTAATAATCCGTTTTGTTTTATCTTTTCTCCCACCCTCAGAAGAATAAAGCGTAGGCATTCTACTATCATTAGAATTTTCTGAAAGGTAACTATCTCGCTTTCATATAGAAATAGATAAATTTTATATAGAATCTTTGAAAAAGACCCTTCCTCATAAGAAAGAAAGGACTTACTATCTTTGGGATCTGATGCTGCACCGCCGCTCAATACTTTAGGTGATCGCCTCTGTTACATAAGTTGATTCCTAAAGTATGTCTCATATTATGACATAAGACATAAGGAAGCAGTTCTTAGTGTATCGGCCAAAAATCTCGCTAATTGATCTTTACGGTACTTCCTCTATCAATTAGATCCTTTATCCATAGAATATAGTATATAAGCATATTTTTTTTTTTCTTCCTATTTTGACTTCTATGAAGTTTCTTTCTTTGCTACAGCTGATAAAAATCGTTCTTTTTGACGATGTATATGTAGAAAGTCTATTTTTTTTTTTACTAGTGGATTTGGCTCTTTCTTTTTCTTTCTATAGTGGAGATAGTCGCACGTAATGACAGATCACGGCCATATTGTTAAAAGCTTGTGGTAAGAAAGGGTTTCGTTCTAGTGCCCGAAAATAATATTCCAAAGCTTTTGTGTGTTCTCCATTACTTGTGTGAATAAGGCCTATATTATAGAGTATATAACTTCGGTCATAGGGATCAATTTCTAGGCGCATAGCTTCATAATAATTCTGTAAAGCTTCCGCATAATTTCCTTCAGATTGGGCGGACATTCGTTACGGTCGTTATTCAATTTAAAGAATCTCCGTTCCAGAACCGTACGTGAGATTTTCATCTCATACGGCTCCTCCCTTATGTGCATAATGAGAATAATACAGTGAATTAAAAGGCAGTAAAATATTCTCATTATGAACTGAACGGGGCTAGTGTTTTTACAAGAAATCTCTAGCCAACCTTACTGCAAAAGATCTTTTCGTAACATCGAGCGCGTCAGTACTAGATAAAAATGTTAAGTTAACTCCAACAATTTCTTTGTCCTCAACGTCTCTTAATTTCTAGGAATTAGTCACTTCAACAGTCTTCGACGGTTATATGGGTATTCAAAGTACGAACGAGATGGATGCTTGTTGTCCCAACCATTGTTCTTAGTTTGATCCCAATAAAGAAAAGGGATAATTTATAACAAAGTTTTCGTGTTGTTGATTCCTAGACGTAGTGCTTCTTCCTTTATGCTGCCTATTTATATGGTACTAGTGGAATTGGGTTAACCTGCAATACAGAACCATAGTTCTAGGTTCAACCTTTCGCTCAATGCTAGAATCGACAATTGAAGCATCCGAGGCTGCATTAATCGGGAATACACAACAGAAGGAATTGTTTTATTTATAAACTTCACCTTCACCAGGCGTAGAGTTATTTCAAATCTTTCTATCCCGACTAATCTTTTTTTTTCCTCAGACTTGATAGTGGTAAGTTAAGTAAAAAAAATAAAAAATCAAATCACACCATCTCGGTAATAGGTAAATGCCTCTTTTTCTCCTGAAGTTGTCGGAATTATTCGTAATAAGATATTGGCTACAATTGAAAAGGTCTTATCAATAAAATTTCCAGTTATCCGGGATCTGGGCATAGGTAGCACTCAATCCATTTTATAATTTATTTTTATTACCTCTCGTGAGAAAACGACCCCACAAAAAAAGGAATTGTACAGTACAAAATAACATAAAAAGAGACTTGACTCAGAAAAAAAAAAAATAGAAACTAACTATAAAAATAGAAAACTTTGAATTTTAATCAAATAAAAGTCGCTGGAGAATAAAGATAATTTTTTTTTGAAAAATTCTTTGTTAAATTTGTTAAAAACAATAAAGATATATTCGTAGACAGCGCGCGCATCCCTTTCTGATAACTAGACCGGCTTAAATCAATGGATAGGGAGGACTCGAACGGGCGGTTTCTCTTTTTTTTTTCGTTTTTTTAGTTATAGTTAAAATTAGATTGTACATACCGCACCTATCCAATAATGTAATATGAATGACTCGCGATTTACTCGGTTTCTGGTCCAGAATCGTTATGTAGGAAAGATGGCCGAGTGGTTCAAGGCGTAGCATTGGAACTGCTATGTAGGCTTTTTTTGTTTACCGAGGGTTCGAATCCCTCTCTTTCCGTACCTTCATCTAATTTATCAATGTTACTGACTGAAATATATCAAATCACATAAGAATGGATACCTTTATTCCCACTTTTCCTATAAATAAAGTCTGTATTCCTCATTTCTGCGGTACAAAAAATACTGTAAAGAGTGGTCAAAGGATAAAAATATCTCTACCCCTAATATGATATATGATATATGAATGGGAGAAAAGCCCCCCCCACGCTTATATTTACTTAGGAACCGGGGGGCAAAATTGTCCGAACCTTTATTTTATTATTTTAGATTATTTATTATTTTAGTTAGGTTTAAGTCTGACGAGAATAATATTCTACGACTAATAATTCATTTATTTTCAAGCCAATCCATTTACTATCTATTATTTGATTGACCAATCCTTTGTGTTGGAATGGTTGAAAAGTCAAATGTTTTGGCAATTCCTCCTGGGCGGATGAATCAAGATGGTTTTGAATCATAGCTCTAGATTTTTGTTCATCCTTCACTGTAATAATATCTCGAGGTTTGCAGCGATAACTTGGTATATCTACTATATGACCATTAACTAAAATATGTCTATGGTTAACTAATTGGCGGGCTCGAGGAATAGTTGACGCCATACCTAATCGAAAAAGGATGTTATCCAAACGCATTTCGATTAATTGTAGTAAAACCTGACCCGTTGACCCTTTTGCTTTTGCGGCGATACAAACGTATTTAAGTAATTGTCGTTCTGTAAGACCATAATGAAAACGCAATTTTTGTTTTTCTTCTAAACGAATACGATATTGAGATTTTTTACCGGAACGCGATTGATTTCTAAGATCGCTTACGGCTCTAGGCCTTTTACGAGTTAGTCCCGGCAAAGCCCCCAGACGGCGTATTTTTTTGAAACGAGGCCCTCGGTAACGTGACATAAAAACTCCTTATTTCCCTTATTTTATTGAAATTTCATATTAAAACTGAACTAAAGGATAAATATGATAAATGGGGGGGCATGAAATATTATACTACAAAGACTAATGAGATGGATTCTCTCCCAGACTTTATTGTATATACAATAATAATGTTTTTCTGGAGAGCTTTAACTTTTCTATTCATAATGGAAAATTTCTCCCACATAATAATTAATAATAGAATCGGTGATTCTTAGGAAAAAGGGGAAGAAGCTTTTTCAATATTCTTTGATGTCAAAAAAACATTATCAATCAAGTAAAAAAATCAAACAAATAATGAAAAGCCAGCTATCGGAGTCGAACCGATGACCATCGCATTACAAATGCGATGCTCTAACCTCTGAGCTAAGCGGGCCTACATAAGAATAACAACCGAAATTGTACATCGAAATTGTACATGCACGGGAATTTAGTAAACTACTCGAATCGTAGTTAGTTTTTTTTTATTCTTAGTTATTCAAAATTAATATACATAATTAATATAGAATAGCAAAACAAAAAAGAAAAGAATCGACCGTTCGAGTATCTCAAATTGCATGAGAAAAATGAGAGGCGAAGAGGCATATATAATAAATGTGGTATATATCTATATTGAATTGCGGATACAGAAATGCTAGAATCATTTCGGATTAGACCAAATAGGAGTCTCCGATCGAGATGAAAGAAGATAGACAAGAAATCAAATACAAATAGAAAGACTTTTCTAGGAATTCTTTTTTTTTAATAACTTCTACAGTTCCGATAGATTATAAATGAAAGAAAAAAAAAGAATAGCAGCATAATAAGATCGATCTTAATATAAAAAAGGGGGGATATGGCGAAATTGGTAGACGCTACGGACTTAATTGGATTGAGCCTTAGTATGGAAACTTACTAAGTGATAACTTTCAAATTCAGAGAAACCCTGGAATTTAAAATGGGCAATCCTGAGCCAAATCCTGTTTTCCAAAAACAAAACAAGGTTCATACATATACATAAAGACGGAATAAAAAAAAGGATAGGTGCAGAGACTCAATGGAAGCTGTTCTAACAAATGGAGTTGACTACTTTGCTGTGCATTAGTAAAATCTTTTCGTCTAAACTTTAGAAAGGCTAACTTTATATACATATGTATGTGTACTAAAATACTATCTCAAATAATTAATCGCAAATAATTAATGATGGCCTGAATCGGTATTTTTTTTTAGTATTATTTATATCTAATATTATTTATATCAAACTAATATTATTTATATCAAAATTGCAATAAAAAAAAATAATTTTGTTTTGAACCGATTTCAAGTTGAAGAAAGAATCGAATATTAATTGATTAAATTATTCACTCCATAGTCTGATAAATAACTGATTAATTGGACGAGAATAAAGATAGAGTCCGATTATACATGTCAATATCGACAACAAGGAAATTTATAGTAAGAGGAAAATCCGTCGACTTTAAAAATCGTGAGGGTTCAAGTCCCTCTATCCCCAAAAAAAAGGCCTGCTCGACTCCCTAATTATTTATCCTATTCTTTCTTTTCGTTAACGGTCAAAACAAAATTCATTAAAAATGCATTATCTTTTTCATTCATTTGATTCCTTGATCCAAGTTTCATTTTTTCTTTTCACAAGTCTTGTGGTAGATATGATACACATAGAAACGAACGGCTTTGAGCAAAACAAGAAATCCCCTTGAAAATTGGAATGATTAACAATCTAAAGCATTACTCGTTATTTTCAAGACCGAAAACAAAAAGTCCGGGTCCTGGCTAAGAATTTAGAATACTTTTTCTTCTTTTTTCATTTCTTCTTTTTTAATTGACATAGGCCCAAGTCCTTTAGTAAAATGAGAAAGATAATGCATCCGAAATGGTCGGGATAGCTCAGCTGGTAGAGCAGAGGACTGAAAATCCTCGTGTCACCAGTTCAAATCTGGTTCCTGGCACATGATTAATTTGTACATTAATATCTATTCTACAAAATAAACTTATTTATTTTGTAGAATAGATTAAATTTAATTAGTAGAAATAAACATACATATTCATTAATAGTATATATCTAGATACATATTTATATCTAGACGTCTGAAGAGATAGCCTTTTTGTAGATTAAATGGGTTACGAGTAGATATTCTAAAGTATAGTATCGAAAAGAAAAAAATTCGATTTCGATTATGTTTCTTCTTCTTTTTTTATTTGTTTACTTTTATTTGTTTACAATGTGTCTTGTCTTCTCTCGGTTAAAAAAAAAGAATGTTAATACTTCATATCATATAGATTTGAATGTAGTTGGTTAAAAGACTTCAAATAAAAGTCTAGTTTAGGGGAGTTGAAGGGTGCGATTATCCAAGATTCATCTCAGATACAATAAAATCCCCTTTCATTTCTTTGTATTTTCTTTCATATGCTATTTATTTTATTCATTTACTCCTATGTGACATTAGATATAGATATATAAAGATAGAATTTAAGGGGTATGCGCGGTACAAAGTTCATGATGCAGAACTCGTTTAATTCATCCTATTCGTTCCGCTTGTCTGAAATAAATATCTTCAAAATTTTAGAATCTAATGAATTCCTAATTGTATTGTTTTTTTTTATTTAGTCTAGCCATATCTATAATAATATGAATGAAACTTCAATGACTCGGTTAATCTATAATTTATCAGAGAACGCACAAATATTCCTTGAATATCGGGCGTTGTAGAGCTGAAGATTCCTTTCTTATTTTATTATTCAATGAGCATCTTGTATTTCATAAAAATTTGGGGCAATATAATCCTTACGTAGGGGCCACCCTATCCAACTTTCTGGCATTAAGATACGTTTCAGACGTGGATGATTATCATAAGAAATTCCCAACATATCATAAGATTCCCTTTCTTGAAAATCCGTGCTTTTCCAAACCCAGAAAACAGACGGAATTCTAGGATTCTCCCTTGGGGCAAATACCTTTATACATACTTCTTCTGGTTGATCTATACCATACTCTATTCTCGTAAGATGATATACACTAGCTAACAGTCCGCCCGGTGCTACATCGTAGGCGCATTGAGAACGCAGATAATTGTAACCATATACATATAAAATGACAGCAATGGAATGCCAATCCTCGGGCTTTATTTGTAAAGTCTCGATTCCTTGGTAATCAAAGCCCAAAGATCTATGAACTAGCCCATGTTTGACCAGCCAAGTAGACAAACGACCCTGCATTTTTTTTATCTCTCCCACATTTTAATTTGTATAATTATTACGATGAAATCTATGAACATTACGATGAAATCTATGAAGATTGACTTGTCCTTTATTTTTTTGTACGTAAGAATCCTTACGTTAATTTATAATTTCGGGGGACGATACTGACTTTTTGTATTTGAAAAATGTTTCAGTAGGGGTCTTTGAGGCAGAAGCATACGTCGGTTGATAGAGTAATCCTTGATCATAATTTCCAGTATGAGTATTGCGTCCAATATGAAACTTGTGATGGGTAGTAAAACATCGATTTGCCCTTTGAAACCTAATTTGATCTTTATAAATTTCTCGCGATAATTTTTTACGAAGTTTTGTTATAGCATCTATAACGGACTCCGGTTTAGGGGGGCAGCCTGGCAAATAGACATCTACGGGAATTAACTTATCGACTCCTCGAACAGTACTATAAGAATCGGTACTAAACATTCCCCCTGTAATTGTACATGCGCCCATAGCAATAACATATTTTGGTTCAGGCATTTGTTCATATAATCTTACTAAGGACGGAGCCATTTTCATGGTCACTGTTCCGGCGGTTAAAATTAGGTCCGCTTGCCGAGGACTAGATCTTGGTACTAGTCCGTAACGATCAAAGTCGAATCGAGAGCCTATTAATGAAGCAAATTCAATGAAACAACAACTAGTACCATATAGAAGCGGCCATAAACTGGAGAGTCTTGACCAATTTGAAAGATCGTTTGATGTAGTTGAAATAACTGAAACTGGGGGCGTTCGATCAAGTAAAGGAAACTCAATGTAATTCATAAATGTCTCAATGTGATTTTTTTGTTTCATTTTTATTATTATATTATTGTCAGAGTATTCAAGAGCTAAGACCATTCTAATGCTCCCTTTCGCCATGCATAAACTAAACCAACAATTAGGATAAGCACGAAAATGAAAGCTTCTATAAATACAGATACTCCTAATACATCGAAACTCATTGCCCATGGATAAAGAAAAACTGTTTCAACATCAAAAACAACAAAAACGAGAGCAAACATATAATAACGGATTCGAAATTGTAACCAAGCATCGCCCATTGGTTCTATACCCGATTCATAACTAGAAAGTTTCTCTGGACCTTTGGTAATGGGGGATAAAACCTCGGAAATTCGAAATGCCAAAATAGGAATAACGCTTGATATTATTAGAAATGTCCAGAAAATATCATATTCGTAAAGCAGAACCATAGGTACACTCCTATGAATGAGGGAAATAAACTAGATTAGTCGAGTCGAATTGGAATTAATTGTCAACTGATTCATAACTCTTAAGAATTTATTTTTGTTGAACCAACTCGTTTTGTTTGGTTGCTGTGTTACATGTCTCGTTTGTGGTACATGTCTCCTTTCAATATTCATTCACGATAATGTTTCTATTTACTTCAAATTGATTTCGATCTTGATATAGTATAAATATATTGCTTATTGCTCTTATACGGATAAGACTTTATTCTCGCTTTTTCACCCCACTCCGGATTCTCTCTAAAATAGAAAATAAAATCGAAAACAAGGAATTCAAAATTGAATTCTTAATTCTCTATTTATTTTTTTTTAAGTATTGAAAGTATTGAAATTATTAAGTATTTATTAATTTATTAAAATCTATCTATTCGATATTTATTAGATAAATTATTATATTATACAATAATATTTCAATTATTATTCTATAATTTCTATTCTACTACTATTCTATTCTATATATATAGAAATAGAAATAATATTAAAATAGAAATAATATTGAAAATATATATTCTAATATTCTAATAATAATAACTAATATTCTAATAATAATAACTAATATTCTAATAATAATAATATATATAAATAATAATAAATATATATATATTATTATTATTAGAATAGGAACTTCTATTGATTATTGATTTAGTATTGATTATTGATTTAGGAATTTCTATTGATTTAATACAGCAAAAAACTCTTTTGTTTTGCGCTTTATTTTATCAAGTAACATATACCAAGAAAAACCTATTTGACAATGTTAATAATGAAAGTTAGCAAAGATCTTTATTTTTCAAACTTCGACTGTTCCTAAACTAAATATAGAAAGAGAGTAAGTTCTTCCTAAACTCATGTAACTTATTACTAGTGGATTCCATTTTTGTTAGATTAGGTTGAAGTGTGTTTTTAACCGAGTTCATGGAATGATTTTGATTATAAAAATCAACTAAGATTATATAGGTATTCCAAAGGCAAAGAAGTATCACTAACCCTTTTATTGTATTGCGGAATTGTATTGCGTGCGGAGAGTAGGAGAGGAAAATGAATATGTAATTAATCTACGATTAATAATGAAGAAAATTTGGTTTGTTTAGTCAAGATTAGAAAAAATACTGATTGGATCTATTGAAATGCCTTTTTTTTTCATTTTCTTTTAGGGCTATACGGACTCGAACCGTAGACCTTCTCGGTAAAACAGATCAAACTTATTGTAATAAAAATGATTTGAACTGCTTCAAAGACCCAACATGCATTTTTTTGCATTGGGCTCTTTCATTAACTGATACATTAATTGATATAACTAATCATTTAGTCTACCATAATTCTCTTGACAGAAAGATAAGACGATGGCTCCCCCTGCTCTGATTTATTATTTAGATTCCGATCAGAGAGCATTACCAAAGTGTTTCAAAGAAGGACTACCCTGACGTAGGTCTGCTTTTGGCTTAGATCAACCTAAGTTAAATGAAGTCTCCATTGCCCCGCTTCTGCTTAATAAAGAATCAAATATGAAACTTCATACACCTTAAAGTTCATAGGATAGGACAAAAAGAGAATTTTTGAGGTCCTTATACTCATTATGCCTAGCATTGAATAAACTGGGTATTCACCTTATCAATATCTTAAATCGAAATCTAGGATGGGTTCTATTTGGCGGCTAAAAAGAGCACCTAAATTAGACCGAACCCCTTTGTCAAGCTATTGTTCTCTTATTCCCTAAAAGTCATGGAGTAAGACATTACCTTCTCAATAAGTCTTTTGATTACATGATGTACTCCTCTGAAAAACATTGGCGCGCGTGTAAACGAGGTGCTCTACCTAACTGAGCTATAGCCCTTGTGCTTGTGATACATATTTTATCATGTCGACAATCTCTTGTCAAGATAAATATTCCATGATGCAACATCTTATTTGTGCGATATGTTTGATTGGTATTGCTTATAAATGATATTCCATTTATAATCCGTCGATGCGACGAGTTCCATTTCTTTCTCTTTGTGATTATAAAAGACCTACTTAACTCAGTGGTTAGAGTATTGCTTTCATACGGCGGGAGTCATTGGTTCAAATCCAATAGTAGGTAGACCTTATTAGATATCAAAATCAATGGTATCTAATAAGTTTTTCTATCCATCTTGTTTTATTAATTTTTTCTTTTTTCCATTCTTTTATATTTCATTTTTTTGTTTTTTGAATTCAAAAATTTTTCCTTGTATTTAGAATCTGATTCCACTTATGATTCTATTTATAAAATTAGAAAAATAAAAAATGGGGTGTATAAACAGAACTTCTGTTTATACAGAAGTTCCTTTGATGATTATTGATTATTCGGAAGGCACTAACTAGTTACGAAATCACAGTGATAGCCTCTACTCGGGCTCTAGCTCGTCTAAGAGCTAGATTTGCCTCAATTATTTGTCTCTTTCCTTCAGCTTTCCTTAAGCTAGCTTCTGCTATTTCAAGAGTTTGCTGAGCTTCTTGTGGATCAATGTCACTACCCTTCTCCGCATCATTTACTAAAATAGTAATCTCATTATTGCCTATTCTAGCAAAACCGCCCATCAGAGCCATCGTTAACCATTGTTCGTTAAGACGTATTCTCAAAATACCAATATCGACAGCCGTAGCAATAGGCGCGTGATTTGGTAATACGCCAATTTGTCCACTATTGGTAGATAAAATGATTTCTTTCACTTCTGAATCCCAAACAATTCGATTGGGAGTCAGTACACAAAGATTTAAGGTCATTTCTTCAAGTTGTTCTCCATTTCTAAAGTCGTAGCCTTCGCTGTAGCTTCATCAATGTTCCCTACCAAATAAAAGGCCTGTTCAGGGAGACTATCTAATTCTCCGGAAAGGATCAATTTAAACCCTCTAATTGTTTCTGCTAGACCGACGTATTTCCCCGGGGAACCCGTAAATACTTCTGCTACGAAAAAGGGTTGAGATAAGAAGCGCTCGATTTTTCGTGCTCTTGCTACAGTTAAGCGATCCTCTTCGGATAATTCGTCCAACCCAAGGATAGCTATAATGTCCTGAAGTTCTTTGTAACGTTGTAAAGTTTGTTTAACTCTTTGCGCAGTTTCATAATGTTCTTCACCAACAATCTGAGGTTGGAGCATAGTTGATGTTGAATCTAAAGGATCTACTGCTGGATAGATACCTTTAGCGGCTAATCCTCTTGATAGTACAGTAGTAGCATCTAAATGCGCAAATGTCGTGGCAGGAGCGGGGTCAGTCAAATCGTCCGCAGGTACATAAACAGCTTGAATGGAAGTTATGGATCCTTCTTTGGTAGAAGTAATTCTTTCTTGTAAAGAACCCATTTCGGTACTAAGAGTGGGTTGATAACCCACAGCGGAAGGCATTCTACCCAATAAAGCAGATACCTCTGATCCTGCTTGGACGAAACGGAAGATATTATCAATAAATAGAAGTACGTCTTGTTCATTAACATCCCGGAAATATTCCGCCATAGTTAGGGCAGTCAAACCAACTCTCATACGAGCTCCCGGTGGTTCATTCATCTGACCATAGACTAGAGCTACCTTCGATTCTGCAATATTTTTTTCATTAATTACTCCAGATTCTTTCATTTCCATGTAAAGATCATTTCCTTCACGAGTACGTTCCCCTACTCCGCCAAATACGGATACACCTCCATGAGCTTTCGCAATGTTGTTAATTAATTCCATAATTAGTACTGTTTTCCCCACCCCAGCTCCCCCGAAAAGTCCTATTTTTCCCCCACGCCGATAAGGGGCTAAAAGATCTACTACTTTAATTCCTGTTTCAAAAATGGATAATTTTGTATCTAATTGTATAAAGGCAGGGGCAGATCTATGAATAGGGGATGTTGTGCGAGTATCTACAGGACCTAAATCATCAACAGGTTCTCCAAGCACGTTAAAAATTCGTCCTAGAGTCGCCCCGCCGACTGGAACACTTAGAGGAGCTCCCGTGTCAATCACTTCCATCCCTCTCATTAAACCATCTGTAGCACTCATAGCTACAGCTCGAACTCGATTATTTCCTAATAATTGCTGGACTTCACAAGTCACATTAATTTGTTGTCCAACAGCATCTCGCCCTTTAACTACCAAAGCGTTGTAAATATTTGGCATCTTGCCCGGTGGAAAGGCTACATCTAGCACCGGGCCAATGATTTGAGCGATCCGCCCCAGGGTCTTTTTTTCAAACGCGGAAACTCCAGGACCAGAAGTAGTAGGATTGATTCTCATAATAATAAATAAAAATAAAAAATATGTCGAATTTCTTTTTCAAAAAATTTTGAATCCAAAAAAAATGTTCGA